AATAAATAGTATTAATGAAAAAAATTCTCATTTTTAGAAAAAATGAAAATGATCATGTCTACCTCCTAAGTTATGCTCTTGGTCGCACAAACATCAAAAATCAAAGTATTTTGGCTCTAGTTCCTAAACCAAGTCAGAACTAAATTGATTAAAAAACTCTGGGAACTCATTGATTCGTCTAATATCTAAATTTGAGACATTTTTCATTTCTAAATTTACTAGATCGAAAATTTATGCCCTTCCAAAATAGAGAGATCCAATGTCACATTCAGTAAAGATTTATGATACCTGTATTGGGTGTACTCAATGTGTTCGGGCCTGCCCCACAGATGTGTTAGAAATGATACCCTGGGACGGATGTAAAGCCAAACAAATTGCTTCTGCTCCACGAACAGAGGATTGTGTCGGTTGTAAAAGATGCGAATCCGCCTGTCCAACGGATTTCTTGAGTGTTCGGGTTTATTTATGGCATGAAACAACTCGCAGCATGGGTCTAGCTTATTAATACCTTAACAAAACTTATACTTGAATCCATCTGATTTGTTTTACTGCGAAAACCCGTATTTTTACACACGGGTTTTCTGGTCCAAGTGTATCTTGTCTTTACCACGAATTCTTTTCCTTGGTTAACAGTAATTGTATTTTTACCAATATCTGCGGGTTCCTTGGTTTTCTTTCTTCCCTATAGAGGAAATAAGGTAATTAGGTGGTATACTATTTGTATATGCATTTTAGAACTTCTTCTAACAACATATGTATTCTGTTATCATTTCCACTGGGACGACCCATTAATCCAACTAGTAGACGACTATAAATGGATTAATCTTTTTGATTTCCATTGGAAATTAGGAATAGATGGACTTTCTATAGGACCCCTTTTACTAACAGGGTTTATAACTACTTTAGCTACTTTAGCGGCCTGGCCGGTTACTAGAGATTCACGATTATTCCATTTTTTGATATTAGCAATGTATAGCGCTCAAATAGGGCCATTTTCCTCTCAAGACCTTTTACTTTTTTTCCTGATGTGGGAATTAGAATTAATTCCGGTTTATCTACTTCTATTCATGTGGGGAGGAAAGAAACGTATGTATTCAGCCACAAAATTTATTTTGTATACCGCGGGAGGATCTATTTTTCTATTAATGGGAGTTCTAGGTCTTGGTTTATATGGTGCTAATAAACCAACATTAGATTTTGAAACATCACTAAATCGACCGTATCCGATAGCTTTTGAAATACTATTATATATTGGATTTTTTTTTTCTTTTGCTGTCAAATCGCCGATTCTACCTCTACATACATGGTTACCTGATACTCATGGCGAAGCTCATTACAGCACTTGTATGCTTTTAGCCGGAGTCTTATTAAAAATGGGAGCATATGGATTGATTCGAATTAATATGGAATTATTACCTCACGCCCATTCTATATTTTCTCCCTGGTTGATAATAATAGGCACTATACAAATAATTTATGCAGCTTTAACTTCTTCCGGCCAACGTAATTTAAAAAAAAGGATAGCCTATTCCTCTGTATCTCATATGGGTTTGATCCTTATAGGAATTTGTTCTCTAACCAATGCAGGGCTCAACGGAGCCATTTTACAAATAATCTCTCACGGATTTATTGGAGCAGCACTTTTTTTCTTGGCCGGAACAAGTTATGATAGAATTCGTCGTCTTTATCTTGATGAAATGGGCGGAGTAGCTATCCCACTGCCAAAAATATTTACCCTGTTCACTAGCTTTTCCATGGCCTCCCTTGCATTACCTGGGATGAGTGGGTTTATTGCAGAATTGTTAGTATTGTGGGGAATCGTTACTAGTCAAAAATATCTTTTAATGCCAAAAATCCTACTTACTCTTGTAATGTCAATTGGCATGATATTAACTCCTATTTATTCATTATCTATGTTACGCCAGATGTTCTATGGATACAAGTTATTTAATCGTTCTAATTCTTATGTTTTTGATTTTGGACCACGCGAGTTATTTGTGTCAATCTCTCTCTTTCTGCCTGTAATAGGCATGGGGATATACCCCGATTTTGTTCTTTCACTATCACTTGAAAAGGTTGAGTTTATTTTATCTAATTTTTTCTAGAGCTTTTTCCTAAATAAAAATTTTTTTTGAAAAGCTTCGTGTATAATGAAAACAAGAGTGCTTTGTCTATTCTTTTTAATTAAGTAAAAACATGAGTTTTCAGTTTAACCCATATGCGCGGGTCTTTACAAGAACCGCGCGAATCACTACACTACTCCCGCTGGATTCACGCAGTTCGCTACGGTTCATACAACATTTTTCTAGAAACTGTACTCTACTTAGTTTGTCTTTGTAAAAAACTTCCTTGGATTTAACTAGACGTTAATGTAAATGAACCATAACTATGTAGCCCTATTCCTAATAGATTAACTCCAAAATAACAGATCCAAATTATAAGAAAGCCTAGTGCCGCCACAATTGCGGAATTTGCACCCAGGAAATTTTTATTTGTTCGAATATGTAAATAACTAGCGAATATGATCCAAGTAATAAAGGCCCAAGTTTCTTTTGGGTCCCAACTCCAATATGATCCCCATGCTTCATTAGCCCATACTGCTCCCGAAAGAATACCAATCGTTAAAAAAAGAAATCCGAGACTAATCATACGATAACTCCAACAATCCAACTGTTGAATCACTAGGGCTTTGTAATAATTCTTACCATAAAAAAATCTGAAAATATTACTTCTTTCATTCCTGTAGTGAATTTTGTCAAAAGAAAATGACTCAATTAATCTTAGTAAGTAATTACTTTTCTTGCGAAACATAATGACTAGAAGTGCGGCTGATAATAATGATCCACACAGAAGAGCGGCATAGCTCAATATCATCATACTTACATGCATTATTAACCACTCAGATTGGAGCGCGGGTACTAATATTGCAGGTTTTTCTATTTGAGTTAAAAGTCCTGACGTAGCAAAGCCTTGGGTAAAAATAGTACTTGAGGCGGTTATTGTGCTTAGATTTTTATTTTTTTTTAAATACGCGACTATATGAATAAGGGAGAAACTCCACGAAAGAAAGATTACTGATTCATATAAATCACTTAGTGGAAAATGAGCAGAATAAATCCAACGAGTGACTAATAATCCTGTTAAACACAAAAAAGTAGTTAGCACGCCCTTTTCTGCTAAATCATAGGGTTTTATGATTTCCGTGATCAATAGGTTTATCACGCGAATTGTAAATACAATTGAAACAATTGAAAAGGAAAGATGAGTTAATATATGCTCTAGGGTTGAAAATATCATAAAAAAAAAAATAATAATAATCCCTTAATTTAATTAAGAAATTAAAATCGGAAATTAAAATAGAGAATTGAATTCATTATTCCTTATAAGATCTATTGTCTCTCGTTTAGAAGATGGCATGCCGCTACTCGGACTCGAACCGAGATGCTCTAGCACTGCTTCCTAAGAGCAGCGTGTCTACCGATTTCACCATAGCGGCTTGCTCAAAGCCATAATTGCTTTTTCATAATAGTCTATTCATATTCAATCGTCGAGATTGAAAGAATCTATTGAATGAAAAATTTTTGAATAACAGGTCAAATTAATACATACCAAATTAGTTTAACGGTCTATTTGAAAGTTTCTATTTTCTTTTAGTTCCGTTTTTATTTAGCGTAGGACTTTCGTCTTGTTTATGCTCTTCGAGCATCGAAGCCTTGTAACGAAAAAGTTCTACCCTTTAGTTCTTTAGTTAGGGATAGAATTTAAAACAAAAAGTTTTCTTTTTTTTTAATTAGTTCTCATTTACCTGATTTCAGAAATTTGAAAGAACAAAATTCAGTTTCTCAATAAACCTAAAAGAAGCTATTTAGATTATTCCAAATTAACATATCTATCCCAACCGCTGACGTCTTTTATGAATCTTTTATGGATGAGGCTGAAACCAAAAGATATATGGGAACTATTATAATAATTGAAAGAAAGAATAAGTCCTAAAGTTATCTTTGAAAAATTGAATCGATAAATTTCTATCGTTAAGTTTAACTAAAACTCTTATCTTTGACCTTCTATTGATATAGATAGATAAAGAAAAAAGAATAATCTTATTATTGGCATTTTAATTATGATAAATTGGTCTGATGAGGACGATAAGACTCCACAGCAATTTAGTATGACCCATTGGTTGAGGGGGAAGAAAAGACTCCCCACCAACAAAATGCAAAAATCTAATACAAAGAAAGGTAAAACCCTTTTTTTATTGTATTTGTTTTATTCTTAGAATTCGCTAACGTGGAACATTATTAATTTTCCTATCCTAATCACAAAATGGAGTCTATTTCCGATTGATTAGTCCAAAGTAATAGAGATATGGTAATTTGTTATTTTCTATTCAAATTGAAACGAGCCAATTTGCAAGTTAACTCAATTCAGATTATTACAACGTTTATGACTTATTTTTTGGCGCACAAAAACTTTTGGATTTCCCAGTACAAAGAGATTTCCCTAATGCCAACGCTTTTAACGCCGATGAATATGCCTTCGCTTTCCAAATATTTTTACGAATACGCTTTTTTGATCTAGAAGTACGTTTTTTTGGAACTGCCATTTCAAAATTAAGAGGTTACTTTTTTCTAGTTGGATGTGAAAGACATCTATTGTTCAAACGAAAGGGAATTCCTCTCTAATATATTTCTATTCTGATATATTCCTATACTGAGCTATGACATATAAACCCAATTTGTGGAACTAAAAAAAAAAAGAATTTAAAAGACCTATCTCGGTCGATTTTTGGCATTCGACACTACATTTCCATGTACTAAAATCTAGTGAAGTATTTAAAAAGACACTTTTTGTCTAATAACAAGGTAAATCTTTCTGCGATTAACTAGCCAAACTTGAGGAAAAAATAGGTCAAAAAACTTTTTTAATTCAAATGAGATTAGTAATTAATCTGTTCTGTTAAAGGATACACCTTTATTCCTTTTTCCATAAATCCATATTTTCCATAAATCAATAAAAAAGCAAGCGGTTTCTAATAAAAAATAATACATCTTCTAATTGTAACGAATTAGTTAATTAAGTTGGAATAAACGAACGAAAATGAAAATGCTGAGTGATTAAGCCGATAACATTTGTAAACCCTCCATTTAGATGAGAATCTAGTACTTTTTAGTGTAATTACTGCTGCGTTCTATACGAAAGCCAATTATTAGAATAAATTCTATTTTCATTTTCGGTATCTTCCTAAATATATTAGTATATTTAAAATAAAAAAATATTCGCTTTTTTCATAACTTGGTCGTATTCTTTAAACTATTCTAACGTCTTGATTTGAATCTTTGAACTATTTTGAAAAGACTCATAAAATGCTAAAATTTTCTTTAAGTTAAAGTTAGTGCCTATTAGAATTTTTTTATCGACCTCTTTCGAAAGGGATAAAATCCAGTTAATCGGAAGCAATTAATTAAGACTAAAAATTTTTTATTTTTTATGGAACAGACATATCAATATGCATGGATACTACCCTTTCTTCCACTTTCAAGTCCTATATTAATTGGGGTCGGACTGCTTCTTTTTCCGGCGGCAACAAAAAGGCTTCGTCGTATATGGGCTTTTCAGAGCGTTTTATTGTTAAGTATAGTCATGATTTTTTCGATCAAGCTGTCTATTCAGCAAATAAATACGAGTGTTATCTATCAATATGTCTGGTCTTGGATTATCAATAATGATTTTTCTTTAGAATTTGGCTACTTAATTGATCCACTTACTTCTATTATGTCAATATTAATCACTACTGTAGGAATTTTGGTTCTTATTTATAGTGAGAATTATATGTTTCATGATCGGGGATATTTGAGATTTTTTGCTTATATAAGTTTTTTCAGTACTTCCATGTTGGGATTAGTTACGAGTTCGAATTTGATACAAATTTATATTTTTTGGGAATTAGTTGGAATGTGCTCGTATCTATTAATAGGCTTTTGGTTCACACGCCCTGTTGCAGCAAAGGCTTGTCAAAAAGCGTTTGTCACTAATCGTGTCGGGGATTTTGGGTTATTCTTGGGAATTTTGGGTTTTTATTGGATAACGGGAAGTTTTGAATTTCGGGATTTATTCCAAATATTCAATAACTTGATTTATAATAATGAATTCAAAAATTTTTTTCTGACTTTGTGCGCTGTTTTAGTATTTTCCGGTGCAGTTGCTAAATCCGCCCAATTCCCGCTTCATGTATGGCTACCGGATGCGATGGAAGGGCCGACTCCGATTTCAGCTCTTATCCATGCCGCTACTATGGTAGCAGCGGGAATTTTCCTTGTAGCTAGACTTCTCCCTCTTTTTATAATCATACCCCATATAATGAATTTAATCTCTTTAATAGGGATAATAACAGTATGTTTAGGAGCTACTTTAGCTCTTGCTCAAAACGACATTAAGAGGGGGTTAGCCTATTCTACAATGTCGCAATTGGGTTATATGATGTTAGCTTTAGGTATGGGGTCGTCTCGAAGTGCTTTATTTCATTTGATTACTCATGCTTATTCGAAAGCATTATTGTTTTTAGGATCCGGCTCCCTTATTCATTCAATGGAAACTCTCGTTGGTTATTCTCCAAATAAAAGTCAAAATATGGTTCTTATGGGAGGTTTAACAAAATATGTACCAATTACCAAAAGCGCTTTTTTATTTGGTACACTTTCTCTTTGTGGGATTCCGCCTTTTGCTTGTTTTTGGTCCAAAGATGAAATTCTTACTGATAGTTGGTTATATTCACCGATTTTTGCAATAATCGCTTGGTCTATGGCGGGATTAACCGCATTTTATATGTTTCGGATCTATTTACTTACCTTTGAAGGACATTTAAACGCTCATTTGCAAAATTACAGTGGTAAAAAAAAGACTTCCCTCTATTCAATATCTCTCTGGGGGAAAGAAGATTCCAAAGTTAATAACAAAAACTTTCATTTGTTAACTTTATTAAAAAGGAAGAATACTGAAAATACTTATTTTTTTTCCAAGACGGTAGATAAAATTGATGAGAATGTAAGAAATAGAAACCAACCTTTTCTTACTATTTCTCCTTTTGGCAATAAGAAAACTTTTTTATATCCTTATGAAGCGGATAATTCTATATTATTTCCGATCCTTATATTAGTCTTATTTACTTTGTTTGTTGGATTCTTAGGAATTCGTTTTAATGAAGTCAATTTGGATATATTATCCAAATGGTTAAACCCTTCTATAAATCTTTTACATCAAAATTCAACTAATTTAACCGATTGGTCTGAATTTGTGAAAGATGCAGTGTTCTCAGTCAGTCTAGCCTATCTCGGAATAATTATAGCATTTTTTTTATATAAGCCTCTTTATTCATCTTTCAAAAATTTTGATTTAATTAATTCATTTGTTAAAAGTAATCTTAAGATCATTTTTTCCGAGAAACTAATAACTGGGATATATAAATGGTCAAATAATCGTGGTTATATAGACGCTTTTTATAGA